GACATTTTTCACAAATTTTACAAACAGAGGCCCTTATTTTCATAGTTGTTATTCCTTAACTGAATTTCGAATCTACTTATTGGAAGAAAATAGGTTTCTTGAAATTTTTGAACCGTGAATTGTATCCCTATGAAAGGAATGTTGAAAAATCATCTAATCGTTCGAATCCTTGTTGTGGAGTCGATAAATTATACGCCTTCCGTTTGAATCATAACGACTTACTTCAATTTTGACTTTATCTCCTGGTAGTATATGTATAAAACTGTGTCGGATCCTTCCTGAAACATAACTTAAAATCTGACTTCGTTATCTAAAGGATCTCTAAAAGAACCCGGAACATACCATTGGTAAGTGATTCAGAAATTAAACCTCGCTGAATCCATTTTTTTTTTCACAAATAGGAAGTTCCGGATACAATTCGTATCGCAGAAGAATTACCATATATAACACAAAACTTCTCCGCCGATTCTTTCTAGTCGAGCCGCTCGGTCTGTCATTATACCCCGAGAAGTAGAGAGAATTACAATCCCCATCCCGTCTAAAATTCTAGGAATTCGTTGATAGTTAGAATAGATTCGTAAACCGGGTCGACTGATTCGTTTTAAATTTAAAATAGGTCTATATGCTCCTTTCCTATTCCTTCGATGTCGTAGGGTTAAAACCAAAAAATATTTGTTGTTTTCCACAAGTTCCCTTACGTTTTCGAGAAAACCCTCTCGTAAAAGTATTTTAACAATGTTTTCGGTGATGTTAGTAGATGCTATTCGAAGCGTGCCTTTTCTATTCATGTCAGCATTTCGTATAGAAGTTATTATGTCAGCAATAGTGTCCTTACCCATGATAAACTAAAAATTTTGTTGCTTCCGAATTTTTGATATAATCAACATGTTCTTTTTTTTTATGAAAATTATTAAAAGTATATACATGAGACATACTCTACTAAATTTATATTTATCTCGAGTATTTAAATACTATCACTATATTGTGGTTTCATCTCATCTTATAATACTTCAGGTGCTAAGGAAACTATTTTAGTAAAATTTAACTGTCTCAATTCCCGGGCGATCGCACCAAAAACTCGAGTTCCTTTTGGATTTCCTTCTTGATCAATGACAACTGCAGCATTGTCATCATATCGTATTATCATACCGTTGTCACGTTTGAGTTCTTTACAAGTACGTACAATTACAGCTCTGATCACTTCTGATCTTTCTAGAGGCGTATTTGGTACTGCTTCCTTGATCACAGCAACAATAATGTCACCAATATGAGCATATCGGCGATTACTGGCTCCTATGATTCGAATACACATCAATTCTCGGGCCCCGCTATTGTCTGCTACATTCAAATGGGTTTGAGGTTGAATCATATCATTTTTTGAATCTGTTTTTTTAATGTTTGATGTAAAGTAAAGCAAAGAACGAAGTAAAAAAAAAAAAAAAGAAAACCTGCAATTGTTTTTTTTATCCAAGATTTCTTTTCTTTGGTTCTACATTCCTATCCAGAAATAATGAATTGAGTTCTTATAGGCATTTTGGACGCCGCTATTGAAATAGCCTTTCGAGCTATATTTTCGGCTACTCCACTCATTTCATAAAGTATTCTACCGGGTTTAACGACAGCTACCCAATATTCGGGGGATCCTTTCCCCGACCCCATACGGGTTTCCGTGGGTCTTACTGTAACAGGTTTGTCTGGAAATATACGTATCCATATTTTTCCACCACGACGTACATTTCGTGTCATTGCTCGGCGCCCTGCTTCGATTTGTCTAGATGTGATCCAAGCGGGTTCAAGTGCTTGAAGAGCATATCTACCGAAACAAATATGATTACCTCGATAAGATATTCCTTTCATTCTTCCTCTATGTTGTTTACGAAATCTTGTTCTTTTGGGGTTATAGTTGATGGTTCTTTCTCAATTCCATCTCTACTACAGAACTGGACATGAGAGTTTCTTCTCATCCAGCTCCTCGCGAATGAAACGACTAAAAAAGATTTTATCAAGATATATAATTAACCATGTATATTCTATTTATAGATAATCTCAATGTCGTTTTTTTTATAACGTTATAACAAATCTTTTTTTTCCTTTTACCAGATCGGATCGATCAAAATTTATCAATCCAATAAAATAAAACTTTCGCGGGCGAATATTTACTCTTTCAATATTTATTTCAGTTGTAGGGTTAGTCTATGACCTCTCCAAAAAAAGAATAGGTCCCTGGTTCGTTCCGCCATCCCACCCAACGAATCATTAAGATTCATTTCATTTTCAATAGAATCTTCTGTATTCACGGGTTCCATCGTTCCCATTGCTTCTCGATTAATGGTTAGGTCTGAATTCTCCAACGGAGTCTTTAATGAAATTTTTTCTTAAGTCAATTTTCTCAGTTTTTATTGGCTACAGGCTCTTGATTTTTTTTTTATTCATCTAATTATAGATGAATCATTATTGATGCTTTATTACACTGTTTTTTATTAGATGACTCAGAGACCTT